TGTTAAATTTAAAATCTACTCCTTCGAAGAAAAGAAAATAAGTCTCTTGAAATTTGGAACCTCCGATTGTATCCGAACGAGAAGAATGTTGAAAAGTCACTACGAACCCGAAACATACCAAAGTGATTCAGTAATTAAACCTTCATGAATCCATTTTTTTTGTTCTTTCATTCCAGGTAACCCCTTTAATTATCAACTCATGGAGTAGGAGTGATATTAGACAACCCTTCCTCTCAAAAAAAAGAATAGGAAGTTTTCCTACGGATGCAATTCGTAGATCATAAAGATCACCATATATATAACAAAATTTCTCCCCCGATTCCTTCTAGTCGAGCCTCTCGGTCTGTCATTATACCTCGAGAAGTCGAAAGAATTACAATACCCATTCCTCCTAAAATCCTAGGAATTCGTTGATGGTTGGAATAGATTCGTAGGCCGGGTCGGCTGATACGTTTTAAAACAGTTCTATATGGCCCTTTTCTATTCCTTCTATGTCGCAGAGTTGAAACCAAGAAATATTTCTTGCTTACTCGATGTTTTCTCACATTTTCGATAAAGCCTTCGCGTAGAAGTATTTTAACAATGTTTTCAGTGATATTTGTAGATGCTATTCGAACCGTTCCTTTTTTATCCATGTCAGCATTTCGTATAGAAGTTATTATTTCGGCAATAGTGTCCCTACCCATGATGAACTATAATTATTGGTGCCTCCGGGTTTTTATATAATCAGCATGCTCTACTCTTTTTTTTTCATGAATTATTAAAGGTATATGCGTGAGAAACAATCTACTAATGCATTCTACTAATTAATGGAATCTAATTCAGTTCAGATATCTTACTATGAACCTCCCTTTTTTTATGTTTTATTATGTTTTCATCTATTAGTGTTTTCTTCCGATCTCTTTATAATACCTCAGGAGCTAATGAGACTATTTTAGTAAAATTCAACTGTCTCAATTCCCGAGCGATCGCACCAAAAACTCGAGTTCCTTTGGGATTTCCTTCTTGATCAATGACAACTGCTGCATTGTCATCATATTGTATTATCATACCATTGTCACGTTTGAGTTCTTTACATGTACGTACAATTACAGCTCTGATCACTTCTGATCTTTGTAGAGGCATATTGGGAACTGCTTCTTTGATTACAGCAACAATAACGTCACCAATATGAGCATATCGGCGATTACTAGCTCCTATGATTCGAATACACATTAATTCTCTAGCCCCGCTGTTGTCCGCTACATTTAAATAGGTCTGAGGTTGAATCATATCATTCTTATTATTTTTCTCTTTTTTCTTTCAATGCTAACTAACTAAAGGGCGAAGAAAAAAAGAAGAAAGATTGTTTGTCCAGAAATAAAAAAACTGCGGTTTTTTCATCACAAGGCCCCTTTCCTTTCGTTCCATATCCCTATCCCGCAATAACGAATTGAGTTCGTATAGGCATTTTGGACGCAGCTATAGAAATAGCTTCTCTGGCTACAATTTCTGATACTCCACCCATTTCATAAAGTATTCGACCCGGTTTAACGACGGATACCCAATATTCGGGAGATCCTTTCCCCGAACCCATACGTGTTTCGGTAGGCCTTACTGTAACAGGTTTGTCTGGAAATATACGTACCCATATTTTTCCACCACGACGCGCATATCGTGCCATGGCTCGCCGCCCCGCTTCTATTTGTCTAGATGTGATCCAAGCGGGTTCAAGTGCCTGAAGGGCGTATCCGCCGAAACAAATTCGATTGCCTCGATAAGATATTCCCTTCATTCTTCCTCTATGTTGTTTACGAAATCTGGTTCTTTTGGGGTTATAGTTGATGGTTGTTTCTCAATGCCATCTCTACTGCAGAACTGGACATGAGAGTTTCTTCTCATCCAGCTCCTCGCGAATGAAACGATTAAATAATATTGTATATATTTATCTATTTTGGAATTGAATGAATAATGAATCATGGAATTTTTTGAGATATAATCTGTCACATACACGTAGGAATAAAATAAAATGAGAAATTTCATTTTATAATTAATGAATCTTCATTTTTACCTTTATTTATTTTTATTGAATTGCCCAAAACTTAGCAATCCAGTAAGGCTTTCGCGGGCGAATATTTGCTCTTTCAACATCCCTTTCATTCGTAGGGGCGTTCCATGACCTATCAGAATAAATGAATTGGTTCTTGGCTCGTTCCGCCATCCCACCCAATGAATCATTAGGATTCGTTTTCAAGGGAATCTTCCTCAGTCACAGGTTCTGTCGTTCCCATCGCTTCTCGATTAATGACTAGGCCCGAACTCTGCAATGGAGCTCCTAATAAAATTTGTTCCTGAATCAATCTTCTCAGTCTTTATTGACTCGGCGCTCTTTATTCTTTTTTATTTTTCGTATAAATTGTATTCATATTCATCGAATCTAATTATTAATTATGGACGAATACATTAATGCTTTATTACATTGCCTTTTATAAGATAGTTCATAGACCATACATATTGGAATCATATATCATTGCTATTCTTTTTCTTTCTTTCTCTCACCCCTCCATTTATCCATATCCCTTTGTTTTTGCTTCACAACCTTATAGATAGATTTAATTTTTCTTTTATGTAAAAAAAAATGCTTCAGTTGCTACAACAA